GGGATTTATTGCTATAGAGATGCTCGAAAAAAGGACTAGATTTTGCAATCATGAGAATAAACAAAAATGCTTGACCAAAGCATATGATCCTTTATTGAGTGGACCATGCCGTGGATCAATAAAAAAATCTGATTTATGTACAACCATGAATGATTTAATCCCTTATATGGAATATTCCATAAAAAGTCTTTGGATAAATAAGATCCATGAGTTACTTCCTAATAATTTCCGAGAATTTGAACATCAAAAGAATTCGCTTGATGGTGGTAAATCATTTTTTAATTATATTGGTAATTCTTTAAATTCATTTTCTTTTGAATTCACACCCAATTTTTCTTTGAAAAATTGTTCTTTATTGGCAGAACAAAGAAAAATTGATTCGGAAAATCAAGCAAAATCTTTGAAATTTGTATTCGATATAATTACAATTAATCCAAATGATCAAACAACAACTAGAAATAAATCTATTGGAATAGAAAAAATCAGTAAAAAGGTTTATCAATGGTCATATAAATTTACCAATATTCTGGAAGAACAGGAGGAAGAAAATGAGGAAAAAGCGATAGAAGATCATGAAATTCGTCCAAGAAAAGCCAAACTTGTGATAATTTATGCTAATAATGAGAATAATACCAATTCTATTACTAATACGAATAATGCTATTAATAGTAATGAAACAGAAGAGGTGTCTTTGATACACTACCTGCAACAATCGGATTTTCGTAGGGATTTAATAAAAGGATCCATGCGTACTCAAAGACGTAAAACAGTTATTTGGAAAATGTTTCAAGCAAATGTGCATTCCCCGCTTTTTTTTGATCGAATAGACAAAACATTTTTTTTTTCTTTTTTTGATATCTCTGAAATGATGAATCTCATTTTTAGGAATTCGGTTGAGAGAGAACCGGAATTGAAAATTTCCAATTTTGAGGAGAAAGAGACAAAAAAAAATAAAAAAAGAAACGAGAAGAAAAAAGAGGAAAATGAACGGACAACAATATCAGAAAGTTGGGAAAACATTCTATTTGCTCAAGCAATAAGAGGTTTAATGTTAGTAATCCAATCCTTTCTTAGAAAATACATTGTATTGCCTTCATTGATAATAGCTAAAAATATTGGTCGTATGTTATTATTCCAATTACCCGAGTGGTATGAGGATTGGAAGGAATGGAATAGAGAAATACATGTTAAATGCACCTATAATGGTGTTCAATTATCGGAAACAGAATTTCCAAAAGATTGGTTAACAAACGGTATTCAGATAAAGATTCTACTTCCTTTCTTTCTTAAACCTTGGCAAAGATCTAAAAAACGATCTCATCATAGAGATCCAATGAAAAAAAAAAGAAAAAAACAAAATTTTTGTTTTTTAACAATTTGGGGAATGGAAACAGAAGTTCCTTTTGGTTCTTCCCGAAAACGACCTTCTTTTTTTGAACCCATTTATAAAGAACTCCAAAAAAAAATTATAAAAAAAATTAGAAAAGTAAAAAAGAATTTTCTTTTCGTTCTAAAAGTTTTTAAAGAAAAAGAAATATGTGTCAAAATAGTTCTATTTATAAAACAAAAAATGAAGGAACTTGAAAAAGTCAACCCCATTTTCTTATTTGAATTGAGGAAGGTAAAAGTATATAAACCGAATGAAAATGTAAGAGATTCTAAAATAAATAATAAGATTATTCGCGAATCAACCATTCGAATTCGATCCATGAGTCGGGCAAATTACTCACTCATAGAAAAAAAACTAAAGTATCTTGCTGATAGGACAGTCACAATCAGGAATCAAATAGAACTAGAACGAATCAAAAAAGACAAGAAAAAAAGAGTTCTAACTTGTGATGATAAAAAATCGGAATCACAGAAACATATTTTGCAGATATTTAAAAGAAAAAAGATCCGATTTATACGTAAATTTAATTTTTTTATGAAATCATTCATTGAAAAAATATACATAGATATCTTTCTACGTATGATTACTATTTTTAGGATCAATGCACAATTTTTTTTTGAATCAACAAAAAAAATTATCACAAAATCGATTTACAACGATGAAACAAATCGAGAAGGAATTGATGAAACAGATCAAAATACAATGAACTTTATTTCGACTATAAAAAAATCGTTTTCTAATACTAATATCAGTAATAATAATAATAATATTTATTATTATAATTATGATTTATCCTCCTTGTCCCAAGCATATGTATTTTACAAATTATCACAAACCCAATTACTTAACAAGGATCACTTGAGATCTGTACTTCAATACCATTCTTTTATTAAGGATAAAATCAAGGATTATTGTATGACACGAGAAATATTTGATTCCAAATCAAAGCAAATTTATAAGTCTGGAAAAAATGAATGGAAAAACTGGTTAAAGGGCCATTATCAATACAATTTATCTCAGACAAAATGGTCTCGATTAGTACCTCAAAAATGGCGAAATAGAATCAACCAACGTTCTACGATTAAAAATAAAAACTCAATGAAATTTGATTCACATAAAAAAGAAAAAGACCAATTAATTCATTACATGAAACAAAATTACTATACGTTGGCAGTGGATTCATTGACGAGTCAAAAAGAAAAATTTAAAAAACACTACAGATATTATCTTTTATCACATAAATATATGAATTATGGGAATAGGAAGGACTCATATATTTATGAATCAACATTACAAGTAAAAGGAGACCAAGAAATTCCATACAATTTCAATACACTGAAACCCGAATCATTTTATGTATTGGTAAGTATAGCTATTAGTAATTATCTAGAAAAGGAATATATTATTGCTACACATACACATAAAAATCTGGATAGAAAATATTTTGATTGTAGAATTCTCCATATTTGTCTTAGAAAAAATATCGACATTGAAACCTGGACTAATACGCATATCAGCACCAAAATTGAGAAAAATACTAAGATTGAAAACAAAATTCTCAAAAAATGGAAAAAAAAAGATATTTTTTCTCTTACAATTCATCAAGGAATTAAACCATCCCATCAAAAAAAAAACTTTTTTGATGGGATGGGAATGAATCAAGAAAAGGTTTATTGTACCATATCAAATCTAGAACCCCCATTCTTCCCAGAATTTGTGCCACTTCTTGATGCATATAAGATTAAACCATGGATCATACCAATCAAATTACTTCTTTTTAATTTTTATTTCTATGACAATATTAGTCAAAATAAAAGCATCAACATAAATCAAAATAAAAAAAAAAATCTTCCGATATCATCTAATCAAAAAGAATATCTTAAATTAGAAAATTCCACCCAAGAAAAAAACGAACAACAGGGACAAGAAAATCTTGGATCAGATCTACGAAAACAAAAAAATGTTGAAGACAATTACACGGAATCAGACATTAAAAAAGGTAAAAAGAAAAAACAATCCAAGAAAAATAAGGAAGCAGAACTAGATTTATTCCTGAAAAAAAAATTCCTTTTTCAATTAAGATGGGATAACTCCTTGAATCAAAGAATGATCAATAATATCAAGGTATATTGTCTCCTACTTAGACTGATAAATCCAAGGGAAATTGCTATATCCTCGATTAAAAGAGGAGAAATACATCTGGATATAATGCTAATTCAGAAAAATCTAGTTCTTACAGAATTGAGAAAAAAGGGAATATTGATTATCGAACCGATTCGTTTATCTATAAAAAGGTATGGAAAATTTATTATATATCAAACCCTAGGTATTTCATTGATCGATAAAATTAAGCACCAAACTAACAGAAAATGGATAAAAAAAAGATATGTTGATAAGAATAATTTTGATAAATCCGTTGCAAGACACGGCAATATGCTTGTGGATGGAGACAAAAGTAATTATGATTTCTTTGTTCCTGAAAATATTCTATCTCCTAGACGTCGTAGAGAATTGAGAATTCTAATTTGTTTTCATTTTCATAATTGGAATTTTGTGGATAGAAATCTAGTATTTTGCAATGAAAACAACATAAGAAACTCTGGAAAATTTTTGAATGAGGACAAGCATTTTAATACTAATACAGATACAAATAAATTCATTAAATGCAAATTGTTTCTTTGGCCCAATTACCGATTAGAAGATTTAGCTTGTATGAATCGCTATTGGTTTAATACCAATAATGGCAATCGTTTCAGTATGTCAAGGATATATATGTATCCACGATTCAGAATTTCTTAATAGTATATTTCCTATATATCTGTGATATTTTTCGGTAGATAAAAGCCGAAAGATATACATATACGCTGTATTACATTCTGGTACATGACACGGATCTAATGGCGTATCAACTCAATTGGATCTAGGACGAAATCGGCAGAATCTTTTTAGGTACAAAGAAATTATTCTCTTCCATGAATGTAGAAAAGAAAGAGAAAAAATCAAAATTTTTGTGTGTACTAGATTAAAATAACTGGCATAAAGATTATTATTTTGATTTTTCCTGATCGATTCGGTAAAGTAAAATAAATCCATGGGAAAGAAAAAAAGATAGAAAAATTTTTTATGATAAAAAATTCATTCATCTCAGTTATTTCACAAGAAGAAAAAGAAGAAAACAAGGGTTCTGTTGAATTTCAAGTATTAAGTTTCACCAGCAAGATGCGTAGACTTACTTCACATTTGGAATTGCACAAAAGAGACTTTTTATCCCAAAGAGGTCTACGAATAATTCTGGGAAAACGTCAACGGCTCCTGGCTTATTTGTCAAAGAAAAATAGAGTCCGTTATAAGAAATTAATGGATCAGTTGGATATTCGGGAGCCAAAAACTCGTTAATTTAATCGTTTGAATTTTTTTTTATTTTAATAGTTATTTTTAGATTTTTCATTTTGATGAACCTCGTTTTGAGGAATTCGTGGAATAATGAATTAAGGAAGAAAAAATATGACTATACCAGCTACAAGAAAAGATCTCATGATAGTCAATATGGGTCCTCACCACCCATCAATGCATGGTGTTCTTCGACTGATCGTTACTCTCGATGGTGAAGATGTTATTGATTGTGAACCCATATTGGGATATTTACACAGAGGGATGGAAAAAATAGCGGAAAACCGAACAATTATACAATATCTTCCTTATGTAACACGTTGGGATTATTTAGCTACTATGTTCACAGAGGCAATAACGGTAAATGCACCAGAACAATTGGAAAATGTTCAAGTACCTCAGAGAGCCAGTTATATCAGAGTAATTATGCTGGAGCTGAGCCGTATAGCTTCTCATTTGTTATGGCTTGGGCCTTTTATGGCAGATATCGGTGCGCAGACTCCCTTTTTCTATATTTTCAGAGAGAGAGAGTTGTTATATGATTTATTCGAAGCCGCCACAGGTATGCGAATGATGCATAATTATTTCCGCATCGGAGGAGTAGCTGCTGATCTACCTCATGGCTGGATAGATAAATGTTTTGATTTCTGCGATTATTCTTTAACAGGAGTTGTTGAATATCAAAAACTTATTACACGGAATCCCATTTTTTTGGAACGAGTTGAAAGAGTGGGCATTATTGGTGGAGAGGAAGCAATAAATTGGGGTTTATCAGGACCAATGTTACGAGCTTCCGGAATCCAATGGGATCTTCGTAAGGTTGATCATTATGAGTGTTACAATGAATTCGATTGGGAAGTCCAATGGCAAAAAGAAGGAGATTCATTAGCTCGTTATTTAGTACGAATAGGTGAAATGGGGGAATCCATAAAAATTATTCAACAGGCTCTAGAAGGAATTCCTGGAGGTCCCTATGAGAATTTAGAAGTCCGACGCTTTGATAGAGCAAAAAATTCCGAATGGAATGATTTTGAATATAGATTTATTAGTAAAAAACCTTCACCCAATTTTGAATTGTCGAAACAAGAACTTTATGTCAGAGTAGAAGCCCCAAAAGGAGAATTAGGAATTTATTTGATAGGCGATAATAGCATTTTCCCCTGGAGATGGAAAATTCGTCCACCCGGTTTCGTCAATTTGCAAATTCTTCCTCAGCTAGTTAAAAGAATGAAATTGGCTGATATCATGACGATACTAGGTAGTATAGATATCATTATGGGAGAAGTTGATCGTTGAAATGATAATTGATACGACAGAAGTACAGGCTATCAATTCTTTTTCTACATTGGAATTCATAAAAGAAATCTATGGACTCATATGGATGTTTGTATCCATTTTTACCCTTATATTTGGAATCATAATAGGGGTACTAGTAATTGTATGGTTAGAAAGAGAAATATCTGCAACGATACAACAACGTATTGGGCCTGAATATGCTGGTCCGTTGGGAATTCTTCAAGCTTTAGCAGATGGGACTAAATTACTTTTTAAGGAGGACATACTCCCATCTAGAGGAGATATTCGTTTGTTTAGTGTCGGACCGTCTATAGCGGTCATATCAATTCTACTAAGTTATTTAGTAATTCCTTTTGGGTACCGCCTTGTTTTAGGTGATCTCAGTATAGGTGTTTTTTTATGGATCACCATTTCAAGTATTGCCCCTATTGGGCTTCTTATGTCAGGATATGGATCGAATAATAAATATTCTTTTTCAGGTGGTCTACGAGCTGCTGCTCAATCTATTAGTTATGAAATACCATTAACTCTATGTGTGTTATCAATATCTCTACGTGTGATTCGTGGAACATGAACTTTTACCTCTTTCCTAGAAATAAATAAAGAAAAGAGGTTGAATGTATTGAATAGATATTTTTTTTTATTCATCAATGAGTTAAACCAGATAGTTATATGAGTGAAACAAAACAGCTTATAAATATAAATTTGCAGTAAGAAGAGAAAATCTCATTCCCTATGTACAAGAATGAAGTTAAAGTAAACATAAGCGGCGTAAACTGTTTACCCCAAGATTGAGATTCGTTGATTAGTCATCATATCTTGAAGCGGGTGCAAAAGATCAACTGTATGGAGTTTCCACTACTGCCTTGTATGTATTAACATACCGGGGATCAATCAAAAATCGGTGGACAGTTAGGAACACCAAGGTACACAAAGGATTAGTAATGGGGATAATGTAAGGTATCAAAAAAAGAGATATTTCTGCATAAAACGAATCATAATAAGGGCTTTAAGTTGGTAGAAATGATAAAGAAGTACCTCCCTACGATTCCGATCTCGAGTATGTTCCTATTCACTGATTAAAGAAATAACTATCAAGAACGAATTAATCCCTTTTTTTTTCTAAATACCTTCTTCTGAGACAGAAGAACAGGAACAAAAGAAATGGAATGCAATAATCGAATGAATGAATAAAAATTTTTATAAAAAAAAGATCTTTATTTATTCTTTCTTTCCTATATCCGTATTTATACATACGGAATTCTTATCATGATTCATGAACTAATGCCTATATAAACTAATGCCTATATATATATATATTGATAACGAATATTTTATTGAAAGATTAAGTTATTACCGAACAAAGAAAAATTATCATTATAAGGATGAGATCAATTCGAAAGCACTTTTTTTCTTATTCTAGCGGACAGAATTCCATTGGTCTAATTTGGGACTCTCCGATGTATCTTTTCTTTATTCGATCTATCCTACAAAGAGGGCGAAAATACCGAACCAGTCCTTACATTTATTTGTGGCCATAGAGGAGCCGTATGAAGCTGAAGTTTCATGTACGGTTTTGTAATAGCGATGGGAACAGTGATGTTATTATCGACTATGATTATCTAATAGTTCAAGTACAGTTGATATAGTTGAAGCGCAGTCAAAATATGGTTTTTGGGGGTGGAATCTGTGGCGTCAACCTATAGGGTTTATTGTTTTTCTAATTTCTTCTCTAGCCGAATGTGAGAGATTGCCGTTTGATTTACCGGAAGCAGAGGAGGAATTAGTAGCAGGTTATCAAACCGAATATTCAGGTATCAAATTTGGTTTATTTTATATTGCTTCTTACCTAAATCTATTACTTTCTTCATTATTTGTAACAGTTCTTTACTTAGGTGGGTGGAATTTTTCTATTCCGTACATACCTATTCCTGAACTTTTCGGAATAAATAAAATGGTCGGAGTTTTTGGAATGATAATTAGTATCTTTATTACATTAGCTAAAGCTTATTTGTTTCTGTTCATTCCTATCACAACAAGATGGACTTTGCCTAGGATAAGAATGGACCAACTATTAAATCTTGGATGGAAATTTCTTTTACCTATTTCTTTAGGTAATCTATTATTGACAACTTCTTCCCAACTTGTTTCACTATAAATAAGAAAATACGATAACGATATTCCAGATTCATAACCTCTTTCAAACAAGAGAAAGAAACATCAATTTATTCCTGGATATTTACAATATGTTCTCTATGGTGACTGGGTTCATGAATTATAGTCAACAAACAATACGAGCTGCAAGGTATATTGGTCAAAGTTTCGTAATTACCTTATCCCACACAAATCGTTTACCTATAACTATTCAATATCCTTATGAAAAATCGATCACATCAGAACGTTTCCGTGGTCGAATTCACTTTGAATTTGATAAATGTATTGCTTGTGAAGTATGTGTTCGTGTATGCCCGATAGATCTACCCGTTGTTGATTGGCGATTTGAAAGAGATATTAAAAAAAAACAATTGCTTAATTACAGTATTGATTTTGGGGTCTGTATATTTTGTGGTAATTGTGTCGAGTATTGTCCAACAAACTGTTTATCAATGACTGAAGAATATGAACTTTCTACTTCTGATCGTCACGAATTGAATTATAATCAAATTGCTTTGGGTCGGTTACCAATGTCAATAATTGGAGATTACACAATTCAAACAGTTATGAATTCGACTCAAATCAAAATAGACAAAGATAAACCCTTTGATTCAAGAACGATTACCAATTACTAAGATTTTGTTTTGATATAAAAGACCCAATCTTTTTTTATTTTGTTTGGTCAGTAACTACAAATAATAACTAATAATTATTGATTGTTGAGAATTATTCTTTGATTTAAACTGAGAATATATTTTCTTTTTCGTGATGATTTCGAAATATACAATCCCCATTACTCTTTTCTCGATAATTTTATCTATATCTACATTAATCCATATAAAAAAAGTTTTAATTAGGAATGTATCATATACAAGAAAAAAGGGGTTACCCCTTCTCCTTTCCCGGACCATTCAGTAAGGTCATGAAATATTTCGACTTATTTATTAATTTCTCATTTTAATAATGGATTTACCTGGACCAATACATGATATTCTTGTAGTATTTTTTGGATCAGTTCTTGTATTAGGAGGTCTGGGAGTAGTATTACTTACCAATCCCATTTTTTCTGCCTTTTCGTTGGGATTGGTTCTTGTTTGTATATCCTTATTCTATATTCTATCGAATTCCTATTTTGTAGCTGCCGCACAGCTCCTTATTTATGTTGGAGCCATAAATGTCTTAATCATATTTGCTGTAATGTTCATGAATGGTTCAGAATATTCCAATGATTCCTATTTTTGGACCATTGGAGATGGGGTCACTTCACTGGTTTGTACAAGTATTCTTTTTTCACTAATTACTATTATCCCAGATACGTCATGGTACGGAATTTTTTGGACTACAAGATCAAGCCAGATTATAGAACAGGACCTAATAAGTAACATTCAACAAATTGGGATTCATTTATCAACAGATTTTTTTCTTCCGTTTGAACTCATTTCCATAATTCTTTTAGTTTCCTTGATAGGTGCAATTACTATGGCTCGTCAATAATAAATACTTAGATTAGAATTTAATTCTAAGATTTATAAATTTCTAAATAAATAAAAAAAAATAAATGGAAAGGTTTAAGGTTTTTATAAGGTTTTTAATTAAACCCATCTATTGCCAATACCTTCTTTTATTCTGTAATCGTTCTATTCTAATCAATCGAATCGGTTGAATTGTTGTTCATATTGAAATGAATCGAGATTGATAAGGAGTTAGTCAATGATGTTCGAGCATGTACTTTTTTTGAGTGTCTATTTATTTTCTATCGGTATCTATGGA